ACTCGTTTGGCCGAGGGCTTCCAAACACATCGTAAGCTAAGCCGGTGCTGACGAATAACCAACCCGCAATGAATAGGGAGGGTATAGTAATGCTATGAATGACCCAGTAGCGAATACTGGTAATAATATCAGCAAAAGAACGTTCTCCTGTGCTTCCAGACATACTGAGCTCCACATATTCTTGTACAGTCAAAGGGGGATCGATTCCGTAAAAGATGAGATCAGTAAATGGAAATTCACTGAAATTGAATCTTTGTGAGATCGTCAATATTGTACCGAGGGCGTCTTTAGAGTATACCAAATCAGTATAGCTACCCTTCTTCTGACACAGCAACACACTTTCGATCAGTATCGAAAGGAGGTGTTAAAAAATAGATTTCTTGCTTTATTTGTTGCTTGTCAATGGAAAAGGCTGCCCCATTCACTATAAAATTCTTCAAACTAGTATATTTCTTTCCATTCTAAGTTTCGGGCTAGAAACTGAAGATCGGGTTAAAATGTGAATCTGACAAGTTGGTTTCTAAAAATTCATGAAGGAGATTCTCATATTCCCACAATTTAAGTAGATGCGAGATCTAGAAGTCTTCCTTTTGTAGTTGTAGAAGTGATTTTTTGTTGGAACCTTTTTTCATTTTAAAGAATTGGTTAGTCGTCCAGTAACAAGTAAAAGTACTAAATCGTATTCGATGAAAGAAAGAGAACAAAGAATAAAATACTGAATTTTGATGCATCCATTGTTGTATTAGATTGAGATCCAAAGGTTCTTTCTTGACCTAACTACAAGGCTAAGGCTTTCTAATATGGAAAGAAAAAATGGATAACCTATCAAGGAAAAGATAATAGAAATGACTAGTCTTAGAATCTAGTTGGACCAAACCCCCAATTTTCTTTTTTCGAGTGATCGTGTAATAACTTTTTTCTTCTCACTCATTCAAGATATTATGTGAATGAACCTATTACGGAATCTAATGAGTTCAAATTCAAGTCAAAATGTGATTTTTATAAGGTTACTATTCATTCTAAAATAAAAAAAGATGCCATACAATTCAAAAATCAAAGAACTGATCAAAATAGAAATGATTTTCTAATTTTATTTCCTAATGATTCAAAAAGTGTTTCATTTTTGAATGAAGTTACACAACCCAGCTCTTTTTATTAGTTTCTAAGTTTAGTTTACCCAAGAGTTGCTCAATGAATTTGTTGATTGGAGTCGCGGGAGGGGTAGATGTCGCAGATGATGAATCAATTTCTTTTTATACACCTGCCACTTTATCTTTGTTAGTGCTGTCTATAATGATAGAGGCATCAAAAACTTTCAATTAAACTTATTCTTTGTATTGGTATTTTTGCTTATCTCTTATTTTGCAAAAATGGAAACTTAGGTAAGTGCTTTTTGATAAAGATATGTATAAAAAAGAATATATTTCATTTAGCTTCTTCATGCCTACTATAACTAGTTATTTCGGTTTTCTACTAGCGGCTTTAACTATAGCCTCAGTTCTTTTTATTGGTCTGAGCAAGATACGACTTATTTAAAATTCATATTTGAAATGCACAATTCATAAAAAGAAATCTTTCGGTGAGATTCCCTGTATTCTATAATTATGTACTATGTCAATTGACAATTCTTGGTCATTGAGATTCAATGATAATTCGGATTAATATTTAGGTATAGATATTACCTCTTTTTTTTTTCTCCTTTCAAACAAATTAATGATTGAAGTTTTTCTATTTGGAATCGTGTTAGGTCTAATTCCTATTACTTTGGCTGGATTATTCGTAACTGCATATTTACAATACAGGCGTGGCGATCAGTTGGACCTTTGATTAATTAACATCTCTTTTTTTGATTGACCTCCTCTTTTTTTAATACACAGGAGGTCAAATTCAGATTGCTGCTCAAGTTAGTGAAGCTGTTTCAGTCTAATTCGATCTAAGAAAAAGGGAATCACGCTCTGTAGGATTTGAACCTACGACATCGGGTTTTGGAGACCCGCGTTCTACCGAACTGAACTAAGAGCGCTTTCTTATCAGAAAAGAGAAGACTGTAACGAAAGGATTCTTTTTGTAACCCCAATAGATCTAGTATGCATATACTATATAGTATGATAAACATGAAAGAAAAGATTAGAGATGCCCAACTTGAATCGATCTCAATTAATCCCTCTTTACTGCTCAAAGGAGCAGTAATAGGTAGGGATGACAGGATTTGAACCTGTGACATTTTGTACCCAAAACAAACGCGCTACCAAGCTGCGCCACATCCCTTCAATTGGCCTACAATGTCATTGTAGAGAATTCCTGTCTTGTTTTCCACATCGTTATTTCCCCAATTGCTATATACAATTTCTCGGGCCATTTCGTCTTTTTGGTCTCATTTAATTAAAATTTAATTAAAAATGGAATATATATAAAAGTAATATATAAAAAAAAGATAAAAGTAATATATAAAAAAAGAGAATATTGATTCTATACTAATTATATAGTAAAAGACTTATATACATATGAAATACGGAACGGAATTCGTCGTAAAAATAAAGGAGTCTTTTTCGGGAATGCTCGGGGACACATTTTTTTCGGTTTTAAGAAAAAGAAAATCTTATTCACCGGACCCTTGTACCTTTCGATTTGAATTAGGAATTCCATGTACAACTATAAGTGGTCCTTAACTTCATATGCATCTGATCATATATGTATTACTATTATGTATTCCAATCAAATATGTATTCCTATAAAAGAAGGAGGTTGTTCAATGCGAGATCTAAAAACATATCTCTCCGCAGCACCGGTACTAAGTACTTTATGGTTCGGGTCTTTAGCAGGTCTATTGATAGAGATTAATCGTTTTTTCCCGGATGCGTTGACATTCCCCTTTTTTTCATTCTAGTTATTGACATGGGAAGGAATAACGAAGATTCGAGCTAGAATTAAATATCTGTGATTAATCCCTCTTTTCTCTTTTTTCCCTTTTTATTTTGTTTAGAATAAGGGAAAAAAGAGAAAGAATAAAAGTGGATTCGCCAACTGCGAGACTCGGATTCAAGTTCGAATTAAATTAATTAATAATAGAGGTAGAATAAAAAATAAAGTGGGTCTAGGGCAAGAGTATTATAGAAGATACTTAAATGAAATCTTGTACTAGTGAAATACTAGATACTTAAATGAAATATTGTACTGTGATTTGAAATATAGTTTTTCAATAGTTGTATATTATTTACTATATTGATTGCAGCGAAATTTTTCAGAATTGAATTTCAAGTTAGTCACTTCTATTTTTTCCTTTCTTCTTCTTCGTTTCGGATCGAAAATAGAAGCGTTGAGTCAATCAAAAATCCAAGGGAGGTTCATGGCTAAGAGTAAAGATGTCCGAATAACGGTTATTTTGGAATGTACCAGTTGTGTTCGAAATGGTGTTAATGTTGATAAGGTATCAACGGGCATTTCCAGATATATGACTCAAAAGAACCAGCACAATACACCCAATCGATTGGAATTGAGAAAATTCTGTCCCTATTGTTACAAACATACGATTCATGGGGAGATAAAGAAATAGATCGAACCAAGCACTTGCGTGTCACCCCTTCAAGGAAAGGGAAAATCACATTATATATATAACATATATAAATATAAATAAATAAACCAAATCCTATTTCTTTATTCTATTCTAAAATTCATTTTATTTTAGATTCGACTGAGATAGGATTTTGGGGATAAGGAATAAACTAAACAAACCATGGATAAATCCAAGCGACCCTTTCTGAAATCCAAGCGACCCTTTCTGAAATCCAAGCGACCCTTTCGGAAATCCAAGCGACCCTTTCGGAAATCCAAGCGACCTTTTCGTAGGCGTTTACCCCCAATCCAACCGGGGGATCAAATTGAGTATAGAAACATGAGTTTAATTAGTCGATTTATTAGTGACCAAGGAAAAATATTAGCTCGACGGGTGAAAAGATTAACCTTGAAACAACAACGATTAATTACTCTTGCTATAAAACAAGCTCGTATTTTATCTTCGTTACCCTTTCTTAATAATAGGAAACTGTTTAAGACGAAAGCGAAACCAATTAACAAAAAATTTAATAAGCGAAAGAAACGCCTTAAGAATAAATTTCATCCGAAAGATAAAAAAATTATCAATAAAGAGAAGTATTTGAAAAATCGATTCAAGAACAAAATGGAATCGCGTTAGTAACAGCGAGAACGGCCTTTCCAGCCGAGATAAAGGCTTTTCCGGCCAATTTAAAAAGATACAGCATAATCAAAAAAAAAAATAAGAAATAGAAACAGCTTAATGATAAACCGTTTAAAATAAAAAATACGGAATGTCGTGAAATGAAAATGGGCGAGTCGACCGCTAGACCTACGAGTCTTAGAGCAAGAAAGAAATAGGTTTACTCTTTCTTTACTTGAATCAAAATTCCAATCCGAACTCAACCGAAGATTGAGGTTTTGCTCTAAAAATCCCAAAATCTAGATTTGATTATCGTGTCTTAAGAAAAAAAAAGAATCGGCAAAGAGTAAATCTTTTTTTTATTGAATGTGTTCATTCATTTTAACTACTTTTTCATATTTTATCATATTCTATCAATTATCCATTTTGACTCTACCTTCCCGGAGTTCATTCTCCGGGGAACTCCATTTAAATTATTCCTGCGGATTCTTTCCAATCGACTTCTTTTACGATCTCGTTGGAAATAATAGAAATGGAATTCCTATTTGATATAGCTATTTGTGCAAGTATTTTACGATTAAGAAGCAACTGTCTCTTGTACAGATCGTGTATTAATCTACTATAACTATAGGATACCCCCCTTTCGCGCATTACTGCGTTTATTCGAGTAATCCACAAACGACGAAAGTTTCTCTTTTGCCTATCCCTATCCCGATGTGCTGAATCCAAAGCTCTTATTTTCTGTTGACTCATTGTTCGAGTAAGTCTTGAATGAGCCCCTTGAAAGCTTGATACAAAGGAACGCACTTTTGTTCTACGTCTCTGA